TTTTTATGAAATACAAGATGCTCATTGAATGATAAGAAAGGAATTTACACTTATCCAAAGAGATTTAAGGATTGTTCTCTAGTTTTCTAGATTAATAATAAAGAGATCTCATTTGTATTATGTATTAGGCGATATATGGATTATAGATAGGCTAACAATCGAATTAGGAATTCGTTGGGATTCTTACCGTTTTTTTTTTTTTTTTTCATAGGAGCCGAACCATCAAAGGAGTTCTGCATCATGAACTTCGTACTCGGCCTATTTCTTAGATTTGCTTAGATCGGTTCGATAAAGTCATATCGGAAGGAATTGGGAGATTGAATAGGAAATAACATTTTTTGAAGGAAAGAAAAAAAGCGTTTCTTAAATTTCATTTTAGAATATTTAGTTTAGAATAATAATAATATTTTAAAATGAAATTTAAGAAACTCTACCCATCTATAAATATCAAATAGATGGGGTATTTCTCGTGAAGATAGAAAAAGTATGTAGGAATTATGATCCATATTCGAAATGAATATGGATCTTGCTTCCTATCAATTACTTTCTAATAAAAAGGTCTTATACAATGAAACCCTGTATCTGGAACCAGATTTGAACTGGTGACACGAGGATTTTCAGTCCTCTGCTCTACCGACTGAGCTATCCAGATCATTTCCAATGGAACATTCCATCCTCATTTTAGGAGAGGACTGGGGTCTATGTCAATTAAAGGTACAGGGGGGGAATTACAAAGTTTTCCCCAAGTCCTGTATGTAATTTCTTAGGTCTTTAAAAAGACGACTTTGCAAGTTGTAAGTTTCGGTATGAGTAATGCTATTGATTGTGAATCATTCAATTAGGGATTCCTTTCTAAATTTAGATGTGTATTCTATATCACATGTGATAAGAGAAAGTCATTTACGCCCCCATACGTTGAAAAAAATGAGAAAAGGGAATTGGGAACCGCCAGCAAAAAAGAAAAAAGGGGGGTAGGATAGATAGAAAATAGGCTTTTGGGGATAGAGGGACTTGAACCCTCACGATTTTAAAAGTCGACGGATTTTCCTATTACTATAAATTTCATTGCTGTCGATATTGACATGTAGAACGGGACTCTATCTTTATTCTCGTCCAATTAATTAATCAGTTCTTTAAAAAAAGACTAAAACTATCAGACTATGGAGTGGGGTGATTTGATGAATGAATATTCGACTTGAATTCTTTCTTGAATGTGGAATCAATTCCCACCAATTCTTCTATTTTTTCATCTAAAAAAATACAGATGCAGACTCGGGCCGTCATTCCTTTTTTTTAGATATTTGAGTATTCAATAGATCCGTTTATCCTTCATCTTTTCTGAAGTTTCGATGAAAAAATTCATCTACCAACGCAGTCAACTCCATTTGTTTTAGAACAGCTTCCATCGAGTCTCTGCACCTATCCCCTTTTCGTTTTATGAACCTTTATTTTGAGAAGACAGGATTTGGCTCAGGATTGCCCATTTTTTTTTAATTCCGGGGTTTCTCTGAATTTGAAAGTTATCACCTAGTAGGTTTCCATACCAAGGCTCAATCCAATTAAGTCCGTAGCGTCTACCGATTTCGCCATATCCCCTTCCCTTTTGTTTTGAGATTAGGATCTCATTATGAGATCATTTTTTTTTTTTAATTTCTGCAGGAACCTTTTCATTTTTTAGGTTTAGGTATCGATTACCATCTCTAAAAAAGATTTTCTTTCTAAACCTGTATTTGCTCCAATCAAATTGGATTTTATCCTTGGTATATCGGCAATTCAATATAGATTGACATATATCCTTTCTATATGTTTTTATTACTGCAACTTTTCCCATGTAAGTTGGTATACTTGAAGGATCGATTCTTTTTTTTTTTTTTAACTGCCTCCTTTACGAACGAAAGCCGAGGAATGTCCGATTAGTTATAATTATAACTAAGTAAATAATTCAACTTCTTCGAAAAAAATAGAAAAAAAAAGAGTAGAATTATTATAATATAACTAAAGAGGTGTAATAAAAAGAATTTCCAATGGAATAAAAAAATCCAATTTGACTATACTACAAACAAATATTTAAGATTGACTATCAAATCAAATAGAATCCAATTTCTATTTAGAGATAAAGAACTAGAAGTTCTATATCGCTATATGAATCATTATGTTCTATAATATTCACTATTTTTTTTATTTTATTCCAAAATTCTAGATTTTACGATTTTTCTACTATATTTCTATAGACAGTACACTATACACTAATACTATAAGTGTATTGAATTCCTATGCATAGAAAATTTTTATTATTTTTATTATGTGGGGCCCGCTTAGCTCAGAGGTTAGAGCATCGCATTTGTAATGCGATGGTCGTCGGTTCGATTCCGATAGCGGGCTTTTCCCTATTTTTTTCCTTTTTTATTCCATTCCATTAAAGACTATTGAAAAAAGTTTCTTCCCTTAATCCATTTATTAACTTATAAGATAGGAACTCCCAACTAGGCTAGTAAAAGGA